ATAGAAATTCAAAAAAGAATCGATTTGATCCAGGTCATAATCCATATTGGGTTTCCAAATTTATTAATAGAGGGGCGAACGCGAGGGATCGAAGAATTACAGATGAATGTACAAAAAGAGTTTCATTCTGTGAACCGAAGACTCAATATTGCTATCACAAGAATTGAAAAACCTTATGGACACCCGAATATTCTTGCAGAATATATGGCTTCACAATTAAGAAATAGAGTTTCGTTTCGAAAGGCAATGAAAAGAGCTATTGAATTAACTGAACAAACAGATACAAAGGGAATTCAAATACAAATTGCAGGGCGTATCGACGGAAAAGAAATTGCACGTGTCGAATGGATCAGAGAAGGTAGGGTTCCTCTACAAACAATTCGTGCTAAAATTGATCATTGTTCCTATACAATTCGAACTATCCATGGAGTATTAGGCCTAAAAATTTGGATATTTGTGAACGAGGAATAATAGACCTTTTTTTTTCTCTTGCCATTCTGTCCAGTGATAGAACAAAAAATGAGAAACTATTTCTGTTTTTTTCCTTTTTCCGTTAAATCAAACAAAAATAAACAATTCTAATTCTATAAGGTTGAATAAAAAATAGATTAATCTTACTTTTTATATAATTGCTATGCTTAGTGTGTGACTCGTTAGTTTTTTCTTTAGAGTTGAAAGCTGGGCTTCAAAAAAAAAAGACTGACCCCCACTATGAACTTAATAACTATATAAAATAAAATAATAAAATAAACGAAAAACTAATAACCAACTTATTGCTTCGTATTGTCGAGATCCCAAGAAACAGTCACTATATGACTGAATGACTGAATCAATCATATAGTTGTAACAACTGAAATTTTCATAAAAAACAAATCTGATTATGGATTTTGAAGAAAAAAAAAATAAAGGGATGCGGATAAATGGAAAGGTGATAGAAAGAGAGAACAAAAATATCAATGATAGATGATTCCAATATGTATGGTCTATGAATCACCTCATAAAAAGCAGTGTGATAAAGCATTAATATTGATATATTAATATATATAATAATACAAATAATAAAGTATAATATAAATAATAAAGAGCCCTGGGTTAATAGAAACTGAGGAGATTGACTCGGGAACAAATTTTGTTGGGAGCTCCGTTGCAGAGTTCAGGCCTAACCATTAATGGAGAAGCTATAGGAACGACGAAACCTGTGACTATATAAGATTCTACTATTAAAATATAAATAAAATATAAAATAAAAATGAATCCTAATGATTCATCGGGCGGGATGGCGGAACGAACCAAGAACAAATTGATTTACTCTGAGAGGTCATGGATTGATCCTACGAATGAAGCAGGAAAGAGTCAATATCCGCCCGCGAAACCCTTATTTATTTATTGTATTACAATACAATATTGTCTTGACTCGATAAGAGTAAAAAAAAAAATAGGGATTCGTTATAAAAAATAAGCATTATCTTTATCTATAAATATACACATTTAGCCATATATGGAGCTTCCTATGTAATAAATGAAATATCAATAAATCCCATTACTTAGTTTAGTGTACTAATTTTGAAATAGATGTGTATCTGTATCGAATCTTTTCATTCGCGAGGAGCTGGATGAGAGGAAACTCTCATGTCCGGTTCTGTAGTAGAGGTGGGATTAAGAAAAAACCATCAACTATAACCCTAAAAGAACTAGATTTCGTAAGCACCATAGAGGAAGAATGAAGGGAATATCTTGTCGGGGCAATCATATTTGTTTCGGCAGATACGCTCTTCAGGCACTTGAACCCGCTTGGATCACAGCTAGACAAATAGAAGCAGGGCGAAGAGCAATGACACGATATGCGCGTCGTGGTGGAAAAATATGGGTACGTATATTTCCAGACAAACCTGTTACAATAAGACCTACGGAAACACGTATGGGTTCTGGGAAAGGATCTCCCGAATATTGGGTATCCGTTGTTAAACCAGGCCGAATACTTTATGAAATGAGTGGAGTATCAGAAACTGTAGCCAGAGCAGCTATTGAGATAGCTGCGTGCAAAATGCCTATACGAACTCAATTTATTATTTCAGGATAGGGATATAGAACTAAAGATAAAAAAAAGGGGTATTGAGGATGAAAAAACAACCGCGGGTTTATTTATTTCTAGACAAACACTATTTCTTTTTTTCCTCATTCTTTGCATTGAAATAACAGATTCAAATAAAAATGATATGATTCAACCTCAGACCCTTTTGAATGTAGCAGATAACAGCGGAGCTCGAGAATTGATGTGTATTCGAATCATAGGAGCTGGTAATCATCGATATGCTCATATTGGTGACGTTATTGTTGCTGTAATCAAAGAAGCAGTGCCCAATATGCCTCTAGAAAGATCAGAAGTAATTAGAGCTGTAATTGTACGTACATGTAAAGAACTCAAACGTGACAACGGTATGATAATACGATATGATGACAATGCTGCGGTTGTCATTGATCAAGAAGGAAATCCAAAAGGAACTCGAGTTTTTGGCGCGATTGCTCGGGAATTGAGACAGTTGAATTTTACTAAAATAGTTTCATTAGCTCCTGAAGTATTATAAATACTAGTAGATGAAACTATGATATAGTTTATAGTAGGATATCTGAAATGGATTAAATTAGTAGATTGTGTTTCACGCATATACTTTGTAATAATTAATAATTGAAATTGAATAATTCAAAATAAAAAACATGTTGATTATATCAAAATTAAGAAGCACCAATAATTAGAATTCGTCATGGGCAGAGACGCTATTGCTGATATAATAACTTCTATAAGAAATGCTGACATGAGTAAAAATGGAACGGTTCGAATAGCATCCACTAATATCACCGAAAACATTGTTAAAATACTCCTACGAGAAGGTTTTATTGAAAACGTTCGGAAACATCAGGAAAGTAACAAAGATTTCTTGGTTTCAACCTTGCGCCATAGAAGGACTAGGAAAGGAATATATAGAACTATTTTAAAACGTATCAGTCGACCTGGTCTACGAATCTATTCCAACTATCAAAAAATTCCTAAGATTTTAGGTGGAATGGGAATTGTAATTCTTTCCACTTCTCGAGGCATAATGACAGATCGAGAAGCTAGACTAGAAAAAATTGGAGGAGAAATTTTGTGCTATATATGGTGATCTTCCTCCGGTATCTTAATTTGATCTCTAACTTCCTATTTGTGAAATAGAGAGGAAAAGTGAGTTATATAACTCTTCCTCCATTAGTTGATGATATTTCAAGGGGTTACCTGGATGAAAGAACAAAAATGGATTTATGAAGGTTTAATTACTGAATCACGTCCCAACGGTATGTTCCGGGTCCATTTAGATAATGAAGATCTAATTCTAGGTTATATTTCAGGGAGGATCCGACGCAGTTTGATACGGATACTGCTGGGAGATAGAGTCAAAATCGAAATAAGTCGGTATGATTCAACTAGAGGACGTATAATTTATAGACTCCGCAACAAAGATTCGAGCGATTAGATGATTTTTGAAAACATTCCCTTGGTGAGAGATACAACTCGAAGCTAAAAAATAAAATACAAGAGACTTATTTTCTTCCAAGGAATAGATTCCAAATTAAGGTAAGGGGTAAGAAATATGAAAATAAGAGCTTCCGTTCGTAAAATTTGTGAAAAATGTCGACTGATCCGTAGGCGCGGACGAATTATAGTGATTTGTTCCAATCCGAGACATAAACAGAGACAAGGATAATCTTTCTTTTATAAAATTTATCAAAGAAGGGCCATGTAAAAATAAAGGATCTGTTTTAACATGAAATGGATATTTCCGTATCTTTCTGTATATTTCTGATTCATATTTATGAGATGAAAAAATATGGCAAAACCTATACCAAAAATGGGTTCGCGTAGGAATGGACGTATTGGTTTACGTAAGAATGGACGTAGAATACCAAAAGGGGTTATTCATGTTCAAGCGAGTTTCAACAATACTATTGTAACTGTTACAGATGTACGAGGTCGGGTGGTTTCTTGGGCCTCCGCCGGTACTTCTGGATTCAAAGGCACAAGAAGAAAGACACCCTATGCTGCTCAAGCCGCCGCCGCAAATGCTATTCGTACTGTAGTTGCTCAGGGTATGCAACGAGCAGAAGTTATGATAAAGGGTCCTGGTCTCGGAAGAGACGCAGCATTAAGGGCCATTCGTAGAAGTGGTATACTATTAAGTTTCGTACGTGATGTAACACCTATGCCACATAATGGATGTCGACCTCCTAAAAAAAGACGTGTGTAAAAATAAGAATTAAACGGATTGCAAGAGAAATAAATGATTCAATGATCTGATCAAATAATAATATTTAGTATGGTTCGAGAGGAAATAGCAGGATCCACTCGAACACTGCAGTGGAAATGTGTTGAATCAAGAGTAGACAGTAAGCGTCTTTATTATGGTCGTTTCATTCTGTCCCCGCTCATGAAAGGTCAAGCCGATACCATAGGTATTGCCATGCGAAGGGCTCTACTTGGAGAAATAGAAGGAACATGTATCACACGTGCAAAATCTGAGAGGGTGCCGCATGAATATTCTACGATAGTAGGTATTGAGGAATCGGTACATGAAATTTTAATAAATTTGAAAGAAATTGTATTGAGAAGTAATCTGTATGGAGTTAGAGACGCATCCATTTGCGTCAGGGGTCCTAGATACGTAACCGCTCAAGATATCATCTCACCACCTTCCGTGGAAATAGTTGACACAACACAGCATATAGCTAACCTGACGGAACCAATTGATTTGCGTATTGGATTACAAATCAAGAGAGATCGCGGATACCGTATGAACCCCACAAATAACTCTCAAGACGGAAGTTATCCTATAGATGCTGTATCCATGCCTGTTCGAAATGCAAATCATAGTATTCATTCTTATGGGAATGGAAATGAAAAACAAGAAATCCTTTTTCTAGAAATATGGACGAATGGAAGTTTAACTCCTAAGGAAGCACTTTATGAA